GTTGGAACTTTGATTAATTAACATCCCTTTTTTGATTGACCTCCTACTTCCTTTAATTCGCGGGAGGTCAAAATTAGATTGGTTTCATTTTTTCGGTGGTAATTTTCGACCTAGCGCGACTAACAAGAACACAGAATCACGCTCTGTAGGATTTGAACCTACGACATCGGGTTTTGGAGACCCACGTTCTACCGAACTGAACTAAGAGCGCTTTATTATCACAATGAATATTTTGTGACCCTAATACGTCTTGCATATATACTATCATAAAATTAAAGATTTTTTATGTATATCCAATTTTCTTTTAATCGATCTCAATTGATCCCCCGTTACTGTTCAGAAGATAAGTAATAGGTAGGGATGACAGGATTCGAACCCGTGACATTTTGTACCCAAAACAAACGCGCTACCAAGCTGCGCTACATCCCTTTCAATTGGTCTACAGTGTCATTGTAGAGAATCCCTGTTTTGTTTTCCATATCTTTATTTCTTCCATTGATATACACAAATATCTTGTCATTTCTTCTTTTTGGTCTCATATAACATATAATTATATTAAAAATAGTAAAAGACTTCTATTATATTTCTATTATATTATTATATTTCTATTATATTAAAGTATGAAATAAATATGAGACCCTGTAAAAAATGACTATTTTTCGAGAATTTCTGGCCTAAGGGGGCCTATTTGTTTCTTTTAAGATTCGGAAAAGTACGATCTATTTTGTACATTTCAACTTGAATTAGGAATTCCGCGTACAAATACAAGCGGTCAGTCATTAAGTACATATACACATCTGGTTATATATGTATTAGCATTATGTATTAGAAATAATAAAGAAGGAGGAGAATTTCAAATGCGAGATCTAAAAACATATCTCTCCGTGGCACCGGTAGTAAGTACTCTATGGTTCGGGTCTTTAGCAGGTTTATTGATAGAGATCAATCGTTTTTTTCCGGATGCGTTGATATTCCCCTTTTTTTCATTCTAGTTATTGATATGGTAGGGGGGGAAGAGGATTAGAGATAGAATCAAATATCTGTAACTAATCCCTTCCCTTCTTTTTTTTTTTCGAATATACGTTAGAAAAACAAAAAGGGGATTCCCCCTCGGTGAAACTAGTAATTCGGGCCAGGCTCAAATTTAAATAAAATTAATAAAAAATAGAGTAAAATGGGATGGTTGGGGCAACAATATCATACAAGATACTTAAATAAAAATGAAATGCTGTACGGCAATTTAAAATTCTAAATAATATAGTTAGAAATCATTATATTATTTACTTATTAATATATTGTTATTATTACTATATTGATTTATATTGATTTATTGCAACGAAACCTTTCTTTCATAATTCGATTTCGAGTTACCTGTTTTTTTTGTTCCTTTCTTCTTCCTCGTTTCGGATCGGAAAATCAAAGAGTTGAATGAATCAAAAACCAAAGGAGGCTCATGGCCAAGGGTAAAGATGTCCGAGTAACGGTGATTTTGGAATGTACCAGTTGTGTTCGAAATCGTGTTAATAAGGAATCAACGGGCATTTCCAGATATATTACTCAAAAGAATCGACATAATACGCCTAGTCGGTTGGAATTGAGAAAATTCTGTCCCTGTTGTTACAAACATACGATTCACGGGGAGATAAAGAAATAGATCGAACCGGTCACTCGTGTGTCAGTCTTCCGTTCCAAGGAAGATCAAAAATGACATATTAGATATATCTAATATATAACAATATATAATATATATTAATTTTAATATAAACAAACCAAATCCTATTTCGATCAGATCAACCGTGATGGAGAATTAAGAAATAGGATTAGGATCTTTTCTTTAGGATAAGGAATAAACAAACCATGGATAAATCCAAGCGAATCTTTCTTAAATCCAAGCGATCTTTTCGTAGGCGTTTGCCTCCGATCCAATCGGGGGATCGAATTGATTATAGAAACATGAGTTTAATTAGTCGATTTATTAGCGAACAAGGAAAAATATTATCTAGACGGGTGAATCGATTGACCTTAAAACAACAACGATTAATTACTATTGCTATAAAACAAGCTCGTATTTTATCTCCGTTACCTTTTCTTAATAATGAGAAACAATTTGAAAGAAGCGAGTCAACCGCTAGAACTACTGGTCTTAGAACCAGAAAAAAATAGGCTGACTCTTGAATTGAATCAAAAAAAATCCCAATCCAAACTCAAATGTGGATTGACGCTTTTTTTTTTCTAAAAATAGGAAATCCAGATTTGATTGTCGTGTCGTTTGAAAAAAAAAAAAAAAAAAAAATTGGGGAAGAATAGAAGAATAAGAAATATTTTTTATTCAACATGTTTCTTCATTTTCATTTTGACGACTTTTTCATATTTTATCATACTAATTTCTACTCTACCTTCCCAGAGTTCATTCTCCAGGGAACTCCATTTAAACCATTCCAATGGATTCCCTTCACTCTCTTTATTTTATGATCTCATTGGAAATCATATAAAGACAACTCTTATTTAATATAGCTATTTGTGCAAGTATTTTACGATTAAGAAGCAATTGTTTCTTGTACAGATTGTGTATTAACTTACTATAACTAAAGTATACTTTCTTGTCTCGAATTACTGCATTTATACGAGTAATCCACAAACGACGAAAATCTCTCTTTTGTCTACCCCTATCCCGATGAGCCGAAACCAAAGCTCTTATTTTCTGTTGAGTAATAGTCCGAGTAAGTCTTGAATGAGCCCCTCGAAAAGTTGATGCAAATAAACGGATTTTTGTTCTACGTCTTCGAGCTATATACCCTCGTTTAATTCTGGTCATTGAATAAATGAAACTTTGATGAATAACTAATTGATTTCCTTTCTTTCAGTTATTCCCTTCCCGTGTCCTAGTCTATTAATAACAAAACGGATTCTTCCAATGTATAAAATAAAAATTCCAATGGCTTTTGCTACTCTAACCTTCCCGACCACGATTTTTTTCTAGGCATTTCGCCTAGAAATCAAAATTGTATTGATACTAGGTATCAAAAACACATAGTAAATAAAAAAGTAATAAATAAAAATGGATTATAGTGGGTTCCATCGTTTCTATGGTTACTTCTTAAACGGCGAGGTCCTCTCTATACACCGGAGCCCTTCCTTCATTTAATCAATGTTATTGTTAACTTGTACAGTTCACACCCTTTGGCTCTACCCATAATTATCTAGTACTAGGTCTTTCACAACGAGATCTATTTATACAGTAACGGTATTTAATTATGAAGATTTGCTGAGTAGCTGACCCTGTTAGTCCGTTCTTGCAAGAATAAGGCCTAAAATTTTGACTTTTTAAAATAAGATTTCCCCTGCTTAATGAATACCATTTGCTATCAATGGGGAATCCTTTCTCATCTTAAATTTAAAATTGAGGTGATTGGATTTGCACCAACGGGAACCATACATTTGATACCCCAATCGAAGGATAGATCTTTTTTTAAGATATTGAATATTCAATGGAGTTCGTCCATTCTATTCTATCCTACTCACTGGTACGGATCGGTGATACTGGATCAATTGTTTTCTTTCTTTTGTCCTAGTCCATGGTCTGAACGAGTCGCACATACACCCTAGTACATGTTCCTCGTCGCTGAGGACATCCTCCAAGAGCGGGGGATTTCGTGACATTTCTGATTGGCTGTCTTGTGTTTCTAATAAGTTGTTTAATAGTTGGCATGTTGAATCATATATATAATGTGCTGGTTTAGATCGATCTTAACCGGATGCTTAGGAATTCTTTATTTTTTTTTTTTTTTTTTCTATATTTTTAATTTCTATATTAAGAAATTAATAAATAGAATATTAAATCCGGTAAGAAGATAAAATACCAAATCACGAATTCGTGTGAAATCCTTGTTCTTTTTCTTTTTTATTCAGTCGCTACAAGATCAACAATTCCATGAGCTTGGGCTTCTGTTGCTGACATAAAAACATCTCTTTCCATGTCTTCGGATACAACCCATAGGGGTTTGCCTGTCCTTTGTGCATAAACCCTTGTGATGGTTTCGCGCAGCTTCAGCAGCTCTTCCGCTTCCAGGACAAATTCTCCCGTCTGTGCCTCGTAAAAAGAACTAGCAGGTTGATGGATCATTACCCTGATAATATATGATATAACATAAAAAATGTTTCTTCTATCTCGCATGATGAAAGTGAGGAGATAAAGAATAATCAAAAAGATATAATTGAACAACCGTACAGGCATCTTTTGCGCATTGCATACGGCTCTATAATGGAATTCGCTTTTTTTACCTTACCTTACTTACATCGAAGAAATAGAAAATAAATGATAGGGTCTATCAGACTCGGGTTGGTAAATGATCCAATAACCATCCTTCCTTTTGTAGTAGTTCAAAAATACTATAAAAATACTATGATGGTTCCGTTGCTTTATATATTTATTTCATCTGTTATTTAGCAATCCCAAAGTTTCTTTTTTTTTTTCAAATAAAAAAACAAGATTTATTTTCATATTCTTTCATAACCTAAAAATTGTTAAGATTAAGAGCCCCTGCTGTGAAAACAAAAAAGTTTGTGACGCTGAAATAGGCCTCCCGATAGATTGGCTAAAATCGAAAATGCCTTTTTATCTCATACTACTCTTTCGATACGTAATCTAAGGGTTTAAAAAAAATTTCTCATATCGAATTCGAAGTGCCATGCTATTATTACTTAATATTCATATAGTGCGAAGGCATAGTTTTCTTTTTTTCTCTCAAATCAAATAAAAAACTCATTGGCGCCGAGCGTGAGGGAATGCTAGACGTTTGGTAATTTCCCCTCCAACAAGAATAAAAGATCCCATCGAAGCGGCTAATCCCATGCATATTGTCTGTATATCTGGTCGCACAAATTGCATAGTATCATAAATAGCTACTCCGGGTATTACCCATCCGCCAGGAGAGTTTATAAACAAATACAGATCTTTGGTATCATCCTCTATGCTGAGATATACCATAAGACCAATAAGTTGATTCGAGATCTCGCTATCAACCCCTTGGCCTAAAAAAAGTAATCTTTCTCGATAAAGTCGGTTGATTGGGATAAAATGATATCCCTTAGAAACCGTACATGCACCTTTTGATGCATACGGTTCAACAAAAATCATGAAAAAAGGAATCAATGTGTAGATTCTAGCTTTTTTTTCCTAACAGGTTTTTTTAACTTATAAAATGGACTTTTCTTTCATTTTTCAAGAAAGATGCGTTTTGGCCTGTTTTGTTTATCTAAAAAAAATTGCTAAACTTATCTGACTAACTTCTCATTGATGTATTGTTTGATCGAGATACAATCTAAATCGCGATGTAATTTTCTTGTTCCTGACTGGGCTTCTTCAATTTTTTTAGGTTTATGCTCTACTCCGAGTAAAGATCCGCCCGATTTGGATTTGTACATATAGGACAAATGCCCCAATACCACGTCCTTTTGCTATGACTTCCCCATTTTTTTTTTTTTTTCAATTTATTTCATGTCTTCCAACAAATATTCAACGCATTTATCATATTACTCGACTGATTAACAGTTTGAGATCACTTCTATTTCTAAATATCTAAATAAATGGAAATAACTAAAATATTATATAAATATGATATTAAGTCGTAATCATAAATATATTTATTACCAATTGGTTTTCTTTCTAAACGGAGCCTGGATACTTCATTTGATTGGTCTAACCAAGCCAACCATAAATTATTCTAATTGATAATATTAGTCCGTATACCCTCCCTAAAAAATGGATCTAATTGCACTTCACGCTCCAAATTTTTGATAATTGAATCAATCTTTCTCGGGCGAAAGAGGGGATATCTCGATCGGGGAAGAGAACGGGGAAATACCGTATGCCCAATATATCTGACAAGTCGCACTATACGTCAATCCACAATGCATCTTCCTCTCCAGGACTTCGAAAAGGTACTCTTGGAACACCAATAGGCATTAAATAAAAGAAAAATTAAGTACTATATCTCACTTTGATGTGAAAGCGTAACAGTGGGTTTAGTGGCCTAATACTATTGATTTTATTATCCTATTTTCTCCATAGATTGACTAAGTTCATAAAAAAAGAAGACAAAATGAATAAAGGAAAATTCTTACAAATGAGTCCTTTGAATGATGAACAAATATATATATATTCACTCATATAAAATGGTATCAACCCCCTTACCATTGCGTATTGTTACTTATCGGGTGTAGAATAGATCTGCTTCTTTTTGTTCCTACGAACAAAATAGTTTCATTATTACTAAAAGTAATTATTACGAAAAGCATCAAACAAATATTAATCCTTTCCCCGAGAGAATCCCCTAAAAAAGGGATCTATAGCATAGCTTTTTCCAATGCAATAAAGTTACATTGTGTCTATTTTTCGTTGATAAAGGGGTATTTCCATGGGTTTGCCTTGGTATCGTGTTCATACCGTCGTATTGAATGATCCCGGTCGTTTGATTTCTGTCCATATAATGCATACAGCTCTGGTTGCTGGTTGGGCCGGTTCGATGGCTCTATACGAATTAGCCGTTTTTGATCCCTCTGATCCTGTTCTTGATCCAATGTGGAGACAGGGTATGTTCGTTATACCCTTCATGACTCGTTTAGGAATAACGAATTCATGGGGCGGTTGGAGTATTACAGGGGGGACTGTAACGAATCCGGGTATTTGGAGTTACGAAGGTGTGGCCGGGGCACATATTGTGTTTTCTGGCTTGTGTTTTTTGGCAGCTATCTGGCATTGGGTGTATTGGGATCTAGAAATATTTACTGATGAACGTACAGGAAAACCCTCTTTGGATTTGCCTAAGATCTTTGGAATTCATTTATTTCTCTCAGGGGTGGCTTGCTTTGGTTTTGGTGCATTTCATGTAACAGGATTGTATGGTCCTGGAATATGGGTGTCCGATCCTTATGGACTAACCGGAAGGGTACAGGCCGTAAATCCAGCGTGGGGTGTGGAGGGTTTTGATCCTTTTGTTCCGGGAGGAATAGCTTCTCATCATATTGCAGCAGGGACCTTAGGTATATTGGCAGGTCTATTTCATCTTAGTGTTCGTCCACCCCAACGCCTATACAAAGGATTACGTATGGGAAATATTGAAACCGTCCTTTCCAGTAGTATTGCTGCTGTCTTTTTTGCAGCTTTTGTAGTTGCTGGAACTATGTGGTATGGTTCAGCAACTACCCCGATTGAATTGTTTGGTCCCACGCGCTATCAATGGGATCAAGGATACTTCCAACAAGAAATATATCGAAGAATTGGTGCTGGCTTAGCCGAAAATCAAAGTTTATCCGAAGCTTGGTCTAAAATTCCTGAAAAACTAGCTTTTTATGATTACATCGGCAATAATCCGGCAAAAGGGGGATTATTCAGAGCGGGCTCAATGGACAACGGGGATGGAATAGCTGTTGGGTGGTTAGGACATCCTATCTTTAGAGATAAAGAGGGGCATGAACTTTTTGTACGTCGTATGCCGACGTTTTTTGAAACATTTCCAGTTGTTTTGGTCGACGGGGACGGAATTGTTAGAGCCGATGTTCCTTTTAGAAGGGCAGAATCAAAATATAGTGTCGAACAAGTAGGTGTAACTGTTGAGTTCTATGGCGGCGAACTGAATGGAGTCAGTTATAGCGACCCTGCTACTGTGAAAAAATATGCTAGACGTGCTCAATTGGGTGAAATTTTTGAATTAGACCGTGCTACTTTGAAATCCGATGGTGTTTTTCGTAGCAGTCCGAGGGGTTGGTTTACCTTTGGGCATGCTTCGTTTGCTTTGCTCTTCTTCTTCGGACACATTTGGCATGGTGCTAGAACCTTGTTTAGAGATGTTTTTGCTGGTATTGATCCGGATTTAGATGCTCAAGTGGAATTTGGAACATTCCAAAAACTTGGAGATCCAACTACACGAAGACAGGTAGTTTGATACAATATTGCTTTGTTACTTTTCGTTTTTATTTTATTTGACTGACTATAGGTTGGGGTACCGGATAAATCTTGATTTGACATTTGACTCGCTGCCTTTTCTTTGACTTTTGTTCTTTCTTTATCCGGGAGACGGTCCAAAATAAACAGGTATGGAAGCTATAATTGTAAACCACGATCGAATCTATGGAAGCATTGGTTTATACATTCCTTTTAGTCTCAACTCTAGGAATAATTTTTTTCGCTATCTTTTTTCGCGAACCGCCTAAAGTTCCAACTAAAAAGTAAAAGGGTGAAATGATTTTTCATTATCTCAATTGAAAGTAATGATCCTCCCACTATTGGGAGGATCATTACTTCGACTAGTCCCCGTGTTCCTCGAATGGATCTCTTAGTTGTTGAGAGGGTTGCCCAAACGCAGTATATAAGGCGTACCCAGTAAAACTTACAAGTAAACCAGATAAAAAGATGGCGACTAGGGTTGCTGTTTCCATTATTATATAGTTTTAAGGCATTATGTAGTTTTAAGACCACAATGGATCTATGATAAGATCATTTATTTACAACGGAATGGTATACAAAGTCAACAGATCTTAATGAATATAAAATATTATGGCTACACAAACCGTTGAGGGTAGTTCTAGATCTGGCCGCCCAAAACGAACTAATGCCGGGAGTTTATTGAAACCATTGAATTCAGAATATGGTAAAGTAGCTCCTGGTTGGGGAACTACTCCTTTGATGGGTCTTGCAATGGCTCTATTTGCAGTATTTCTATCTATTATTTTGGAGATTTATAATTCTTCCATTTTACTGGATGGAATTTCAATGAATTAGATTTACAAGAACCATTAACTAGCTTTTTCAATCCAAAGTGAAGCGTTTAGTTTTCTGATTTTTATCCCATTCTATTTTGGTAGTTCGACCGTGGAATTTCTTTTTTTCTGTATTTCCGGAATATGAGTGTGTGACTTGGTATAATTGATCCTATGGCTAGTACAGAGAATAGATCTGTCATCTTGATAGAGATGGTTTTACTTCGTCGGATATTCGTTTTAGTATCTGGAGCACGGAATATATGAAATAGATTACTATAGATTACTAAAGTATTAGAACTATGATTCATACTTAATAGTCAGACCTCGTGGCCGGACTTCAAAAAATTTTTAAAAGAGTTAGAAGTTATAAATAGAAAGATTTTTATTCTTTCAAACTTCTGTTTATGCTTATTTTGATCAAAGGACAAAGATTTCTTTTGATTTTTCGTCATTAGATCTAGTCATTGAATAAGTGATGATCCAACGGTTCTTAACTCAGGGAATTTTGGGACTTAGTTTGAGAAGGTTTTATTGAATCATCGTGGTTCTAGTATGAATCTGAGGTTTTAATTGATTCATAGGGTCTTAACAAGAGAATTCCTATCAATAAAAAAAAAAAAAAAAACAGCAGTAAAGCCGCATTACACATAAATAACAACAAAGAAAATAGGTAAATAGAAGATTCAAGAGGCCTATAACGATCAATATAGAGACGAATGAGCCGACTTGATTTTTTGGCATTATAACCACAAAGAATAGTTTTCGGGTTTTTATTCTTTCATATCTTAAGAAACAATGGAATCATAGAATTAATAAAATTGAAACTTTCTATTCCACACATCCGTTAGAACTATAGTATTGGGGTGTTTCTGTTTGAGCCGTACGAGATGAAATTTTCATATACGGTTCTCGGGGGGGGTCTCCTTGGTTTACCTATCTCAATAAAATCTATGATTGGTTCGAAGAACGTCTTGAGATTCAGGCAATTGCAGATGATATAACTAGTAAATATGTTCCTCCTCACGTCAACATATTTTATTGTCTAGGAGGAATTACGCTGACTTGTTTTTTAGTACAAGTAGCTACGGGGTTTGCTATGACTTTTTATTATCGTCCGACCGTTACAGAGGCTTTTGCTTCTGTTCAATATATAATGACTGAAGTTAACTTTGGTTGGTTAATCCGATCAGTTCATCGATGGTCGGCAAGTATGATGGTCCTAATGATGATTCTGCACGTA